AATAAGATGCCTGATTTTTCCAAAAGGGCTATTTTGATAGAATAGATTATGTATATTTATACTCTTATTATATATCATGGATTTAAACCACACCTTCAAAGATCAAAACTTTGTATGCATCTATACACTTATATATAAGTGAGGTAAGCTAAAAATTCAAGCTACCAGGTTCATACCCTGCTCATAGGATAATATTCCTCCTCCCTACATAAATAATATAAATAAACTATTTTTAATAACCACAATAACAGGCACTATTATTACAGTATCAGCCAATAATTGAATTAGTATATGAATAGGACTAGAATTAAATATATTAGCATTCATCCCCTTAGTAAAAAGAAAAAATAAGAGAAGATCAGAAGCAGCAATAATCTACTTCCTAACACAAAGAATAAGAAGAATAATCCTGCTATTTTCAATCATCAGAAGTTCCACGGGGAAAGAGATGCAACTATTTATGAGTCTGGGATGTATAGCATTATTAATTAAACTAGGATCAGCCCCCTTACACATATGATTCCCAGAAATAATATCAAAAATAAGATGGAATCCCTGTATTATTCTAATAACATGACAAAAATTAGCGCCCCTTATAATATTAAATAATATGTCAAGAAAGACCATTATATACCTAGCTATCATTTCATCAGCCGCAGTAGGAGCAATTGGAGGTATAAATCAAACCTCCTTACGAAAAATTATAAGTTATTCATCTATTAATCACTTAGCATGAATAATGGCCACAAGAAAAATTCAATACAATTGAATAATTTACTGAACAATTTATTCTATCATAACTATTATAATTTGTGTGTTCTTTCTAAAATATAATATATTTTTCATTAATAATATTAATAACTTAAATATATCCAATACAGAAAAAATCACATATTCTATATCAATACTAAGATTAGGGGGACTACCTCCATTTCTGGGATTTTTACCAAAATGAATAGTTATTCAAACATTAATAAATGACAGCATATTAATATTAGTAATTATTCTCATTATAAGAAGTCTCATCACATTATTTTTCTATATACGAAGAATAACATATATAATAATTCCATTCTCAATATCAATTAACTGAAACTTCACTAAACCAAATACCAGAATTAATATAATAACCCTGATTTTAAATATAAGACTACCAATAATTTTAGTAATAAATTTAAAATAAAGCCTTAAGTTAAAATAAACTATTAACCTTCAAAGTTAAATATACATCAATTTATGTAGGCTTTAAAGATAAATATAATCTCTACTTTAGAATTGCAGTCTAATATCATTAACAATTGACTATAAAGCCCATATATATATATTTATGATAAAGGATTAATTACTAATCATAGATAAATTTACAATTTATTGCCTTACAAATTCAGCCACTTCATCAATTTAATATTTGAATAAATGATTATTTTCTACCAACCACAAAGATATTGGCACATTATATTTCCTATTCGGAATATGAGCTGGAATAGTAGGAACAGCCATAAGATGAATTATTCGAATCGAATTAGGTCAACCCGGTATATTTATTGGAGATGACCAAATCTATAACGTTATCGTAACAGCCCATGCATTTGTAATGATCTTCTTTATAGTGATACCTGTTATAATTGGAGGATTCGGAAACTGACTAGTACCCTTAATAATTGGGGCACCCGATATAGCATTCCCACGAATAAATAATATAAGATTCTGACTTCTACCTCCATCACTAACTTTACTAACAATTAGAAGAATAGTAGAAATAGGAGCAGGGACTGGATGAACAGTATATCCCCCACTATCTAGTAATCTATCACATAGAGGAGCTTCAGTAGATTTAGCAATCTTCTCCCTACATTTAGCAGGAGTTTCATCAATCCTAGGGGCTGTAAATTTCATTTCCACTATCTTAAATATACGACCTAGAGGGATAACTCCTGAACGGACTCCATTATTTGTATGATCAGTAGGAATCACCGCTCTATTACTATTATTATCACTGCCCGTACTAGCAGGAGCCATTACCATGTTATTAACAGACCGAAATCTAAATACATCCTTCTTTGACCCCGCAGGAGGAGGAGACCCTATCCTATATCAGCACCTATTCTGATTCTTTGGACACCCTGAAGTTTATATTCTAATTTTACCAGGATTTGGATTAATTTCCCATATCATTTCACAAGAAAGAGGCAAGACTGAAGTATTCGGAACAATTGGTATAATTTATGCTATACTAGCAATTGGCTTATTAGGATTCATTGTATGAGCTCATCACATATTTACAGTAGGTATAGATGTAGATACCCGAGCATACTTTACATCAGCCACCATAATTATTGCTGTACCAACAGGAATTAAAATCTTCAGATGATTGGCAACAATACATGGAGTAAAAATTAATCATTCACCAAGAACAATATGAGCCCTTGGGTTCGTATTCCTATTTACAATTGGAGGATTAACAGGAGTAATTCTAGCAAATTCCTCAATTGATATTATTTTACATGACACTTACTACGTAGTTGCCCACTTCCATTATGTCCTCTCAATAGGAGCCGTATTCGCTATTATAGGAGGATTTATCCAATGATATCCATTAATAATAGGAGTATCAATAAGACCAAAATGATTAAAAATCCAATTCATTATCATATTTATTGGAGTAAATATAACATTCTTCCCTCAACACTTCCTAGGATTAAGTGGAATACCACGACGGTATTCAGATTATCCTGACAGATATATAGGATGAAATACTATTTCATCTATTGGATCAACAATATCAGTAGTAGGGATCATTATGTTCCTAATAATCTTATGAGAAAGAATCATGTCCAAACGCAAGATTATATTCAATTATAATATAACATCAAGAATCGAATGAATACAAAAAATACCACCAGCTGAACATTCATATAATGAATTACCTATTATTACCTCATATCTAATATGGCAGACTTAGTGCAATGAATTTAAGATTCATAAATAAAGATTTTAATCTTTTATTAGAAATAGCAACATGAGGATCATCTCTATTACAAGATGCCAACTCCCCCCTAATAGAACAATTAATATTTTTCCATGATCATACTATTATAATCTTAATTGCCATCACAAGAACAGTATCTTATATTATAGCTAATTTAATAACAAACAAATTAATCAACCGATATCTGATCGAAGGACAAACAATTGAGTTATTATGAACTATATTACCTGCAGTAACCCTTATCTTTATTGCTTTACCATCCCTACGATTAATTTACCTAATTGATGAAATTAATAATCCAGTATTAACCCTAAAGATTATTGGTCATCAATGATACTGGAGATATGAATATTCAGACTTTAACAAAACTGAATTCGACTCCTATATAAAACCCACTACAGAAAATATAAGAGAAGATTTTCGGCTACTAGATGTAGATAACCGTACAATACTACCCGTAAATTCATCAATCCGAGTATTAATCACAGCAGCTGATGTATTACATTCATGAGCAGTACCAGCTGCAGGAATTAAGGTAGACGCAGTACCAGGACGATTAAATCAAGGAACAATTAATATTTATCGACCCGGATTAATATATGGACAATGCTCAGAAATCTGTGGAGCAAACCACAGATTTATACCAATTGTCATCGAAAGAATCCCAACCAAAAACTTTATCACCTGAATAAACTCCATATCATTAAGTGGCTGAAATCTTTAAGCATTGGTCTCTTAAACCAACCTATAGTAATTTATAACTACTCTTAATGGCCTTCTTTAAGAAAGAGGAATTAGTTTAATTTTAAAACATTAACTTGTCAAGTTAAAAATATTAATTTTTAATATTCCTTACATACCCCAAATAGCACCAATCTGATGAGAGATACTCTTCATTATATTTATTACAACATTCATTATTATAAGAATAATAATTTATCATATCACCCAAACTAAAAAGGGGGAAAGAGATGCAACTATTTATGTATATCCTAATATAAATTGAAAATGATAACTAATTTATTTTCAACATTTGATCCTGCTACTAGAATCCATTTATCAATAAATTGAATTAGAACATTTTTAGGATTTTTAATACTGCCCCTATCCTTCTGAATACTTCCAAATCGTGTAAACTTCCTTATAAATAGATTAATTATACATTTATATAAAGAATTCAAATTACTGATAGGCCCTAACTTTAAAGGAGGAAGTTTATTAATAATCTCATTATTTATATTTATTTTAATAAATAATATTATAGGATTATTACCTTATATTTTTACTAGTTCTAGCCATTTAACCTTTTCTATTACATTAGCATTACCTATATGATTAAGAATCATAATTTTTGGATGATTTAACCACACCAATCATATATTTACCCATCTAGTGCCCAGAGGGACTCCCAGAGTATTAATACCCTTTATAGTAATAATTGAAACCATTAGTAATATTATCCGACCAGGAAGCCTGGCAGTTCGACTAACTGCCAATATAATCGCAGGTCATTTATTAATAAGATTATTAGGTAATAATTCAATTGAAATTAGAAAATCTATTTTACCATTTATTATATCTATCCAAGTAATACTTATATTATTTGAAACTGCAGTAGCTATTATTCAAGCATATGTATTTTCCATTCTAAGTACCCTTTATACTAGAGAAGTATTATATGAAAATACATAGTAACCACCCATATCATTTAGTAGATTATAGTCCATGACCCTTAACAGGAGCAATTGGAGGTATATCATTAACCTCCGGAATAATTTTATGATTCCATAAAAATGAAATATATTTATTTCATTTAGGATTAATTATCCTATTAATAACAATATTCCAATGATGACGTGATATCACCCGAGAAGGAACCTTTCAAGGTAAGCATACAATTAAAGTAGTTAAAGGCTTAAAATTAGGAATAATCTTATTTATTATTTCAGAAGTATTCTTCTTTATTTCCTTCTTTTGAGGATTCTTCCATAGCTCACTATCTCCTACTATAGAGATTGGAATAAATTGACCTCCGAAAGGAATTCAAACATTTAATCCTCTAGAAATCCCATTATTAAACACTATAATTTTATTATGTTCAGGAGTTACAGTAACATGAGCTCATCATAGCCTTATAGAAGGTAAACATAATCAAGTCACACAAAGATTATTCCTAACTGTAATTCTAGGTTTAATTTTTACAATATTACAAGCTTATGAATATTTAGAATCAAGATTTTGTATTAGAGATTCAATTTATGGATCAAGATTTTTTATAGCTACAGGATTCCATGGTATCCATGTTATTATCGGAACAACATTTCTATTAGTATGCTTAACACGACATATACTATTCCATTTCTCAAAAAATCACCATTTTGGATTTGAAGCAGCAGCATGATACTGACATTTTGTAGATATTGTATGGCTTTTCCTTTATATTTCAATTTACTGATGAGGTAGTTAATCTTCTTAGTATAAATAATATATTTGACTTCCAATCAAAAGATCTTTAATTACAAAGAGAAGATAATTATAAAAATTATTGTTTCATTAATCATTGTATTCGTAATCTCCATTGGATTAATAAGTATCTGTACTATTATCTCCATAGCATCAATTATAGATAAAGAAAAAATATCACCCTTTGAATGTGGATTTAATCCAATAAGATCACCACGTATACCATTCTCAATTCAATTCTTCCTAATTGCAGTATTATTCCTTATTTTTGATATTGAAATCGTTATCATTTTACCCATTATTCTAACATTAAAATTGAGATTAACCTATACTTGAATCATTACTACTATATTATTCTTAATCATTTTAATACTAGGATTATATTACGAATGAATAAATGGAATACTTGAATGAGCTAATTAGGGTCGTAGTTAAATTATAACATTTAAATTGCAATTAAAAAATGCTAATTAGTTAGCCTACCTTAATATGGATAATGAAGTAAAAATTACATTTAGTTTCGACCTAAAATTAAGATATATGTCTCTTATCTAATATTTAATTGAAGCCAAAGTCTAGAGGCTTTTCATTGTTAATGAAAACACTGATTAGATTATAATCCAATTAAGGGGGAAGGTTGTATGCTAAAAGAAGCTGCTAACTATCTTTTAAAGCGGTTAAAATCCGTTTTTCCCCTATTTATATAGTTTAATTCTAAAACATATCATTTTCAATGATAAAATGAAAACATTTTCTATAAATTAATTATTTAAGAGGTACTACACCTATATTAATAACTTCAATATTAAACTTTTAAATTAAGCTACTTAAATAATAATTTAAATATATAATAAAAATAACAGAAAACAAAAAACTAATTAAATAAATTTTAATATTATTATTCTGATAAATTATATTATATACACTTAAATAATTAATAAAACTAGACAAGGAACTAGAAATCAAATATTCCCCCCAACCAGAATCCATAAATCTATAGTAATACTTAGAAAGAGGTAAAAAAGAAGAGGACATTAAATGTGTTCTGAAGTAAGGTATAAATCATATACAACCAAAAAAAGAAATAGTTATATTATAAATTAATCCTACTACAGAATCTGTACAATCCATTATATTAAATTCATAACCTAACCAACCACCTAAAACAACAAATAGAATCGGTATTAATTTACATTCTAAAGGTAACACTAAAATCGCTGGCCATGGAAAAATTAATCATCTAAGGATACTCCCACAGGTAATAGCCAACAATGTCAATAAAAATATAGAATAAATCATAAATTTATTTTCTTCATAACATTGATAAGAAAAAATACCAGAAGACCCTCCAATACAATAGTAAATTAAACGTAAACTATAACTAACAGTTAACCCAACAGACATGAAAAAAATAATATAAATAAAAAAATTTATATAATTAAATCTTATAAATTCCAAAATTAAATCCTTTCTATAAAACCCGGCCAAAAAAGGTGATCCACATAAAGAAAGTCTGGAAATACAAAAACACATACATGAATAAGGAATCTGATTAGAAAGATAACCTACATGACGGATATCCTGCGAATCCCCAATACAATGAATTATTAAACCAGCACATAAAAATAAAAGTGCCTTAAAAAAAGCATGGGATAAGAGATGAAAATAGGATAAAATAGGATATCCTATAAAAAGAATACTCATTATTAATCCTAACTGTCTCAAAGTAGATAAAGCAATAATCTTCTTCAAATCAAATTCAAAATTAGCACCCAACCCCGCCATAAATATAGTTAAACATGAAAACAATAAAAAATAATCTATATTATAAGAAATAATATAAGAACTATAACGAATTAATAAATAAACCCCAGCAGTTACTAAAGTTGATGAATGAACCAAAGCAGATACAGGAGTAGGGGCAGCCATAGCCGCTGGGAGTCATGAAGAAAATGGAATCTGTGCACTCTTAGTAAAAGCAGCCGAGATAATAAAAAATATTACCCAATAACCTCAATTAGTATAATAATTTATATAATAAATATAATTTCAACTTCCCAAATTTAAAAATCAAGCAATAGAAACTAAAATAGCAACATCCCCAATACGATTAGTTAAAACAGTTAATATACCTGCAGAATAAGACTTATAATTTTGAAAGTAAATAACTAAACAATAAGAAACTAAACCCAATCCATCCCAACCTAATAAAATTCTAACCAGATTAGGACTAACAATTAATAACATCATAGATAAAATAAATAATAATACTAAAATTAAAAAGCGAACCTTATATAAATCCCCACTCATATAAGAACTTCTATATAAAATAACTATAGAAGAAATAAAAAGAACACAACCCATAAAAATTAAAGATATCCAATCAAACAAGAAAGTTATTACTATACTTACAGAATTAAAAGAAATTAATTCCCAATCCAAAAAAATTAGGTAATCCACAAACAAAAAATAAAATCCTATAAATAAAAAAACTAAACCTATAACAAAAATTATAAAAGATCAAAACTTATATAAACAAAGAAAGTTTATGGATTTAAAGTATATCTACACCAATAACACCACAAATTACTATTCTTAATTTAAACTATTTAAATCCTTAAATAAATAAACAAAACTGATCAAATTTTAATACTAAAAAATTTAAAGGAACCCAATGAAAAAGAACCAAAAGATATTCTCGTAAATTACCCTCAGATAAACTATAAAATCCTCTATATGTACTACCATGCTGAGTAATAGCAAATAAATAAATTCTATAACAACATCTTAAAAAAGATCTAAACATTAATATGAAATAAGTTATTCTATCCCAACCAATAAGACCTCTAATAATATAAATCTCCCCCAACAAATTTAAAGAAGGAGGACATGCCATATTATTAGCTCTTAATATAAATCATATCATAGATAAACTAGGTATAAAAGTAATTAGACCCTTATTAATTAATAAACTTCGACTATGGGTACGCTCATAAACCAAATTAGCCAAACAAAATAAACCAGAAGAGCAAAAACCATGACCCAATATTAAAACTAGAGAACCAATAAATCCTATATATCTTCCAGATATAATTCCACAAATAACAAGGCCCATATGGGCCACTGAGGAATAAGCAATTAAAGACTTTATATCGACTTGACATAAGCAAAGAAATCCTACAATAAAAGAACCAAATAAGCTCAAATTAATTAAAAAATAACCATAATAAACTGAATAATCAATCACAAATAAGAAAACACGAAATAAACCATATCCTCCCAATTTTAATAAAATACCAGCCAAAATCATAGAACCAGAAACAGGAGCCTCAACATGAGCCTTAGGTAATCAAAAATGAATAAATACCAAAGGCATTTTTACCAAAAAAGCCACAATTATAGATAAATATAGATAAAAATTTACCCTTAAACCAATTATAAAAAGGGAAAGAGATGCAACTATTTTATAAACATAAAAAATACCTAACAATAAAGGAAGAGATGCAAATAAAGTATAAAAAATTAAGTAATATCCAGCCATTAATCGCTCAGGCTGATATCCCCATCCTAAAATTAAAAAAAAGGTGGGGATAAGAGAGGATTCAAAAGAAATATAAAAAAATAATAAATTATCCACTCTAAAAGTAATTAATAAAGATAATAATATAAAAACTATTACAAATAAAAATTCCCTACAAAGATTATTCCTTGTATAAACTTTATAACTAGCCATAATTATCAAAAATAATAAACAAAAAGTTAATCTAATTAAACTATAAGAAATAATATCAGCTCCAAAAAAACCTCTGACCATAGAAAATCAATCACCAATAAAATTAAAATTCACATATATAAATATAAACAATATAATCAATATTATAAATAAATATCAATTCCCTAATAATGGGATTAAAAAAAGAGATGCAACTAAATATTTTATCATGATAAAACGGAAATTCTAGATAAATAATCATTACCCTGAGACCGTACCAAATTAACTAAAATAGACAAGCCCAAAGCCCCCTCACAAACAGAAAAAACTAAAAAAACCAAATTTATATATAATTCATAGCCATAATTTATTATAAAAACGAATAAAATTAAATAAACTGAAAGGACTATAAACTCTAAACTTAATAAGGATAACAAAATATGTTTACGAGTTGAACAAAATACTACAACTCCACAGCCCATAAACAATCTTATAAGAAGATATAAATTAAAAATAAGTTTTAATAGTTTAATATAAAATAATGATCTTGTAAATCATAGAAAGGTATATACCTTTAAAACTTCAGCAAAAAGTACAACTTATCATTAATCTCCAAAATTAATATTTTATATTAAACTACTTGCTGTTTATGAACATCTTATTTACTTTATTAACCTCAACATCAATTATATTTTTATGACTGAATCACCCTTTAAGAATAGGATGTATTCTAATTTGTCAAACATTAATCATTGCAATAATTACAGGTATAATGATTAGAACATTCCTATTTTCATATATTATTGTTATTATTATATTAAGAGGAGCTTTAGTACTATTTATTTATATAGCAAGAGTAGCTTCAAATGAAAAATTCCAAACACCAGTAAAAATAATTACAGTAATACCTGTTATCATTATGATTAGATACTTGCTAAGAAAGGATCTAACATTTTTACAGGGGGAAAGAGATGCAACTATTTCTTATAATGACACCTTATCATTAATCAAATTATTTAATTCATTATCCGTATATATTACAATAATAATAATTATTTATTTATTATTAGCAATAATTATTGTATCTAATATTGCATCAGTAACAGAAGGACCACTCCGAACCAAGTAATATATGAACAAACCCATACGTAAAATTCACCCCATAATCAAAATTGTAAATAATTCACTAATTGATTTACCTTCCCCATCAGCCATTTCATTATGATGAAATTTAGGATCACTATTAGGATTATGCTTAATGATTCAAATCTTAACAGGAATTTTTCTAGCAATACATTATACTGCTAATATTAATATAGCATTCGAAAGAGTAATCCATATTTGCCGGGATGTAAATAATGGCTGATTATTGCGTCATATCCACGCAAACGGGGCATCCTTATTCTTTATTTGTATTTATATACATGTGGGGCGAGGTTTATATTATGGATCTTATAAACTAATAACAACATGAACAGTTGGAGTAATCTTACTATTAGTCACCATAGGAACAGCATTCCTAGGTTATGTTCTCCCTTGAGGACAAATATCTTTATGAGGAGCAACAGTTATTACAAACTTATTATCCGCTATCCCTTATTTAGGGCTAACTTTAGTAAAATGATTATGAGGAGGATTCTCCGTAGATAATGCAACATTAACCCGATTCTTCACTTTACACTTTTTATTACCCTTTATCATCTCCGCTTTAGTTATAATCCATTTAATATTTTTACACCAAACCGGAAGAAATAATCCTCTGGGATTAAATAGAAATTTAGATAAATCCCCCTTTCACCCTTATTTTTCCATTAAAGACTTAATAAGAGCCATAATTACATTATTTTTATTTTCCCTCCTTATTCTACTAGAACCCCGACTTTTGGGAGATCCAGAAAATTTCATTCCAGCAAATCCCTTAGTGACACCAGTCCATATTCAACCTGAATGATACTTTCTATTCGCATATGCTATTTTACGATCAATTCCCAATAAGTTGGGAGGTGTAATTGCAATAGTTATATCTATCATTGTAATTATATTACCCATAATTACTAATAATAACAAATTCCAAGGAATAACATTTTACCCGATTAATAAGTTACTATTCTGAACATTCACAGTAATATTAATCCTACTAACATGAATTGGAGCACGTCCAGCCGAAGAACCCTTCATTTTAACAGGACAAATAATAACATGTATATACTTTTTATATTTTATTGTTAATCCTTTCATATTAAAAACCTGAGACTTATTAAATAAAAAATAGTCAATAAGTTTATAAAACCTGTATTTTGAAAATACAAAAAGAAAGTTTAATTCTTTCATTGACTTATAATTATAGTTAATTTTCACTTAATTTAATGAAATTATACTCCCAATACAATTAATGATAAAAATATTATATAAAAAATTAAATAGTTTAATGTTAAAGGCAAAAACAATTTCCAAGTTAAATATATTAACTTATCATAACGGAACCGAGGCAATCTCCCCCGAACCCAAATAAATCAAAATACAATTAATGAAATCTTTAAAAAAAATATAATTGATAATAAATCACAACCCAAAAATATAACAACAGTTAACATGCTCAAAAAAATAATATTTATATATTCAGATAAAAAAATAAAAGCAAATCCACCTCTTCTATATTCTACATTAAATCCTCTAACCAATTCTCTTTCCCCCTCAGCAAAGTCAAAAGGAGCACGATTAGTCTCAGCTAAGCAAGAAGAAAGTCAACAAAAAAAAATAGGAAAGGAGAAGAAAATAAATCAAATACCCTTTTGATAATGTATAAAATGAATAAAATTAAATCCAAAAGTAAAAATCACAATACAAATTATAATTAAGGATATACTCACCTCATAAGAAATAGTTTGAGCCACAGAACGTATACCCCCCAATATAGCATAATTGGAATTAGAAGATCATCCGGCAAATAATACACCATATACCCCCATACCTAAACAACACATTAAAAATAAAAAACCATAATCAAATCTATAAATATTAACTAAAAATGGGATTAAAACCCATATAATAAAAGATAACATTATTATAAAAACAGGCACTAAATAATAAATTAAATAATTAGACTTAAAAGGATAAGTCTGAGCTTTAAAAAACAACTTCAAGCCATCAGAAAAAGGCTGTAATAATCCCATAAACCCTACTTTATTAGGACCCTTACGCAGTTGAATATACCCCAAAACCTTACGTTCTAATAAAGTTACAAAAGCTACCGAAACCAGAATCAAAATAATAGTCAACAAATATGACAAAATAAACACTACTATTTGTAATATATTATTACTTATATAAATTCTAAATTTACTGCACTAAGTCTGCCAAAATAGTAATTAATATTAATAATAATCAATATTATAATATATAATATATAATCCATTTGGTCCTTTCGTACTAAAATGAAATAATTAATTCAAAGATAGAAACCAACCTGGCTCACGCCGGTCTGAACTCAGATCATGTAAAATATTAAAGGTCGAACAGACCTAGTAATTAAACTCCTGCACTTAATACTTATTTTAATCCAACATCGAGGTCGCAAACTCCATTATCGATATGAACTCTCCAAAAGAATTACGCTGTTATCCCTAAGGTAATTTAATCTTATTATCCTTAATAAAGGATCATTCTAAACATAATAATTATTAATATAAAATAAAGAAAAGTTAATAAAATTTTCCCGTCACCCCAACAAAATAATTAAACTATTGAATTAATGAAACTTACCAATGAATAATTTAATAACTATAATTATAAAACTCTATAGGGTCTTCTCGTCCCACGAAAACATTTAAGCTTTTTAACTCAAGTATTAATTTCGTAAATATTGAATAAAGAAAGTTAATATCTCATCAAACCATTCATACAAGCCCACAATTAAAAGACAAATGATTATGCTACCTTCGCACAGTCAAAATACTGCGGCTATTTAATTAATTATAATCATTGAGCAGGCCTGACTTAATAAACTTATACAATTAAGCCATGTTTTTGTTAAACAGGTGAATATTAATCTTGCCGAATTACTATATCCAATATTAATATATTACTAATTCTATCATTATTACTTCAATAATAAAATTACAACGAACAATTTAATAAAAATTTAAATCTTAAATAAATAAATAAATTAAGTAAAAATTAACTATAACGAATTATAAATGGCTGATTCTAAGCCTACAAAACTTTTTATTTTATTAATTACTATTATAATAAACATTATAAAGCTAATCCCTTATAATATTAAATCAATATAAGTAAATCCTAATTTAATTAAAAATTACCAATAACAATATGATTCTGAATTAAATTCATTTATTAAATAACCAGATATTTAAAATTGAATAGCATATAACCCCTATATAAAATTTATTAATAATTTTGAAACAATAATTAACAATTTGAAATCTACATTATTCAATAAAACTAATATATATCTCTTCTAATTTCGGGAAAAACAATTAAATAATTATCCTAAATTAATAAACCCTGATACAAAAGGTACAAGATTAAATCTCTACTTAAATAAATTACTAAAATTGAACTTTACAGATAAAACTAAACTATAAATCATAAAACCTATCTAATTCTGTAAAACAATACTAAGACACAATTTATTTATTATAATAAATACACCAAATAAATATTACCGTTAAATTTATTAATAATCAGATCAAATTGAATTGCACAAATACATTATTAATGTAAATAATAATTACCCTATGGTATAATCTGTATATTTCCAGGCTCACTTTCCAGTAAGCCTACTTTGTTACGACTTATCTCACTTTAATAAATGAGAGCGACGGGCGATGTGTACTTAATCCAGAGCATTTATCACTATTAAAATATAATAAATATTACAATCAAATCCAATTTCAATAAACAATCCATTCATTATTTAATCCAAAATCCATTTATATTAAAGTAACCCATCAAACACCTCGACACAACTGCACCTTGACCTGATATAAAATTTAATAAAAGTATAAGAGAATCCATTCTATTAAAACACTCCTTTATTAACAGAGGTATACAAGTATATTTCTTCGAGGTAAAATTTATCGTGGATTATCAATTAAGAGACAGGTTCCTCTGAAAAGACTAAATTACCGTCAAATCCTTTTAATTTAAAGACCTTAACTTATAATACTAAAATATGTAATTTACACTCATCAATAATAGGGTATCTAATCCTAGTTTATAATTTCGAGTTTCATATAATCAATTACCCATTCTTAATAAAAATATTCAAATTTCACTCAAGAAATATATTAATTATTAAGAATCATTAACCTTAAATAATAATATTATTTTAACAAAAATATTGTTAACCGGATGTATAACCGCAGCCGCTGGCACAACCTTTGCTGGTTAATTTATAAATAGACTAAATCTTAAATAATTAAATATATAAAAATATAAACTGCGATATTAAATTTATAATAAAAATTTATTTAAAATTAATCTCTTATCACGCTAAAACCTACATGTAATATTCATCTAAAAAATATTCTATAAGAAACCAGAATCAAATTTCCCACTAAACTTTAGTAAAATGATACTGGCGCGATATAGAAATATCTCCCGCTTCGCTCCTTCTCCAATTAGTTATCCTATCCTCTTCTCCCCCCAGACACAGTCAGGGCTGAGATACACAAACTGTATAATATATATGTTCCATTATGTTAGATAATTCCATATGTATGTGACATATAAACTAACCTAGGTATATGGCTCATTATTCATTCGCTATATATAAGACTCATCAATATATCTTATAAGAAGATATATTTAATTATATGAACATTTATCATGTTATATTCAACATAACAGGTATTACTTATCTAGATCATCCCAGACTCATAAATAGTTGCATCTCTTTCCCCCCAGCACTCGGGACCGGACGGCCCTCCCCGCATACTCCATCCATCATTAAATAATCTCCCCCAGAGACATTAATATAGATATTTCACAGCAAAGACTAAGTTTAAAATTAAATTTAAAAAAATATTTCTATCGTCATAACAGTTTTATAATTTACCTCTAATTAACTATAACTAATTATGAGACTCCCAAACCTTTCCAGCAGCATATATACTTTGGTCAAAATCACGAAAAATCAACAAATAGAATTTCAACGAGACCTAATAAAAAACCGCTTAAAACTAAAATTATTTATTAATTACATAAATTACATCTAATTATAATTTTTCATAATCCCCCATATGAAAAATTCATAATTTCAATAAATTATGTACTGATAGTTTTCACCAAATGATTGATTCAACTACCAATTTAAATAAATCATGTACTGATAGTTTTCACCAAATGATTGATTCAACTATCAATTTCAATAAATCATGTACTGATAGTTTTCACCAAATGATTGATTCAACTATCAATTTCAATAAATCATGTACTGATAGTTTTCACCAAATGATTGATTCAACTATCAATTTAAATAAATCATGTACTGATAGTTTTCACCAAATGATTGATTCAACTATCAATTTAAATAAATCATGTACTGATAGTTTTCACCAAATGATTGATTCAACTATCAATTTCAATA